GACGAGGTGGTACTTGTGATATTTCGGCTTGGGACGCATTTTATTTGGCAGTTTTCTGGATGTTAAATACTATTGGATGGGTTACTTTTTATTGGCATTGGAAACACATCACATTATGGCAGGGTAACGTTTCACAGTTTAATGAATCTTCCACTTATTTAATGGGATGGTTAAGAGATTATCTATGGTTAAACTCTTCACAACTTATCAATGGATATAACCCGTTTGGTATGAATAGTTTATCAGTCTGGGCATGGATGTTCTTATTTGGGCATCTTGTTTGGGCTACTGGATTTATGTTCTTAATTTCCTGGCGTGGTTACTGGCAGGAATTAATTGAAACTTTAGCATGGGCTCATGAACGTACACCTTTGGCAAATTTGATTCGATGGAAAGATAAACCAGTAGCTCTTTCAATTGTTCAAGCAAGATTGGTTGGATTAGCTCACTTTTCGGTAGGTTATATATTCACTTATGCGGCTTTCTTGATTGCCTCCACATCGGGCAAATTCGGTTAATTATTTATGTATTCTATCCGCAATAATCTCTTTTTTTTAATAAAAAAATAGGTATGCACTCTTCTATTTATTTCTACATCTAGGATCCGATTTGTATCATTATCATTGATAATAAGAGGAACTCAAGCATTATGGCAAAGAAAAGTTTGATTTATAGGGAGAAAAAGAGGCAAAAATTGGAACAAAAATATCATTTGATTCGTCGATCTTCAAAAAAGGAAATAAGTCAGATTTCGTCGCTAAGTGAGAAATGGAAAATTCATGGAAAATTACAATCCCCACCGCGTAATAGTGCACCTACACGTCTTCATCGACGTTGCTTTTCGACCGGAAGACCGAGAGCTAACTATCGAGACTTTGGACTATCTGGACACATCCTTCGGGAAATGGTTCATGCATGTTTGTTGCCAGGGGCAACAAGATCAAGCTGGTAAGGATTTAAGTATCCTTTAATTTTTTTATTTTTTTCTATGATCGACGAGGCCCCTTTACCATTCTGTCTAAATAGGCTATTCTATTTGTACAGATATGGAATAGGGGCGCATTTAATTCTTCTTTGTTTATTAGAGTTTAGTCCAAGTTATTTTGTTTCATCGCGGGGTAGAGCAGTTTGGTAGCTCGCAAGGCTCATAACCTTGAGGTCACGGGTTCAAATCCTGTCTCCGCAACATTTTTTTTTCAACAAATGTAAGTTTGATTCTATTAACTAGTCATTAATTAATACTTGTCTTTTGGTACGCGAGGAAAAAATTACTCTATTTTCCGGTCAACTATACCGAATCCTTTATCTTTTTGAATCTATTTATATTTGGGCGGATAGCGGGAATCGAACCCGCGTCTTCTCCTTGGCAAAGAGAAATTTTACCATTCGACTATATCCGCATTTTTTTGCCTTCTTGATAAGCAATTTATGGATAATATTTGTTCAAAGCTATACGAGATAGACTCTTTGGTTTGGGGTTGGGGTTCTTTCATAAAATTTTACCACCAAACCAATTCAATTAACAATTCTATTACATATATAGAAATATATATATTAATAATATAGTTATAAATAATATATTTATTCTATATATTGAAATATTGAATTTCATCTTCAAGAATATATTATTCTCTATTTCCCTAAAATATTATATTCTATATTGATATCAGATATCAATTGTTGATTAGTTTTTTTTTAGTTATTTATTACTATTTCATATTTAGTAAATTGATATTTATTAATATTTTATTCATATTTCACTCAAGTTCCGGAAGTTTGACCCCCCCCCTCTAATTTTTTTGTTTTCTTTATTTGCATTTTATGGACTTATACTTATATTGAATTTGAATGTGTAATTCATGGAATGGGAGGGGTCATCTCATTTTTGGATCTGCAACGAATGAATTCAAGAGATAAGAGAATTAAGGATACCCACCAAGAAGACTAATCCAATCCATAAAGATGTACCAGAAAATACAACATTTTTGTTACTCGACCAACCATCAGGAGACGCAAATACAACGGGTACACTAATCAGTAAGATTGATGAAGTAATAATTAATGCAAAAACAGCCAATTGGAAAGCAATAGTCATTTTTTTAATCCTCCAAGCTATTAACAAAATACACCATTTAATCCTCTTACCCACTAAAAAATTTTTATAAATAAAGGGATTTTATTATGAATCCGTTGATTCGAGATGACTTATTTCCAACTTCTTTTTACCTATCGGACATGAAGTTAAAGGTTCTTTTTGACTTCACAAATGGGTATACTGGATCATGGATCTCATTTATTTATATAGACAGATTTTTAGACCTATGAAGTAAAGAAAGTCACACCCTATATCTTTCTCTACATAGTGATCATATTAACTCATAGGGCTATGTTCTATTTGGCAAAAAAAAAATAAAATAGAAATTATCTTTCGGAGAGATGGCCGAGTGGTTGATGGCTCCGGTCTTGAAAACCGGTATAGTTCATAAAAAATAACTATCGA